CTTTGAACAACCATAACCTAATGTGAGAACCATCAAGTTCTCCAAGATGGTCTATTTTTCCATAAAAAAATATTCGTTCAAGAAGTATTTCATAAGATGTTAATCGTAAATGAGAAAAGTGTTGACAGAGAAAGACGAGGATAGATTCATATTCAAATACATAAAAATTATATAAGAATAAAAAAAATCTTATATTTCTTCCTGAAATATAAGAATTCAGTCTTTTTGAACTACTAAAATTTTTAAAATAATAATATTGGTGTAAAAAAAACCTTAATAAATGCAAAGAAGATACATCTTTTAACCAAAAACGAAGAATTTGAACTAAGAGTTCTAGATGAATTGGGTAAGGTATTAAAATATCTAATACATACCTTATATATATATATTTGTCCTCTAAAAAAGTAAATATTGAATGAATTGAATGAAAATTATGAATATTTAGACTCTTTTTTCCTTGTATTAATTGTAAAAAGAAAGGGATTTCTAAAATCACGACAAATCCATCGTATAATATTTGATTATTATATTTATTTTTGTTACCAAAAACTGGATTAGAATCATTAACATAAATAATCCAATGATTCTGTTGATACATTCGAGTAATTAATCGTTTTATGCTTAAAACGCTGTATTTATCGGTAGAACATTCATTTTCTAAATGAATAGAAATAGATCGATTTTTATTTATATTTAAACCATGATCATGAGCAAGTGCATAAATATACTCCTGAAAAATCAGTGGATATATAAAATCGTGTTTCTGATAGATCTTTATTTTAAAATATCGTCTTAATTCCTCCATTTGCATTATATTTTTAAACTAAAATATTAAAAATTGGGGATTTAATTTAGGTTTACTAAATTATACATAGTGCGATACAGTTCAAATTAAGGTATTACAGTCATAAATATACCTTATACCCAGATAAACTTGTTAATAGATTCTATATATTCCCCTTTTTAGAAAAAAAAAAATTTATTTTTTTTTTTTTACAATAAGGTCTTATAAATCGTTTATTATTTCAACTCAATCGCTCTTTTGATTTTGGAAAAATGAAATTATCAATTTACTGCTTCTTTTACACATACATTCTCATTATAAAATGTAAAATCTCAATAGTTAGGATTCAGTACAAAAATGGATAATCCACTCATTGGATTAGTTTTTTCCCGCGTAAGGTACTAATATTTTTTTAACATTTAATTAGATCGGAAAATAATTCAAATTAAGAAAAAAACTCGTTATTTTGTCTTTAACTCTAATTAATTAGAGCCATAAGGCCTATCCATTTATTCAATCAAACCACCTGTTAATTAAGTTTTTATTCTATTACCAATACTTCAACGAGAATTTTTCTCGAGTTGACCGAATAAAGAAAAGAATATTTTACTTTTACATTGATACGACATGCTATTTTTTCCATTCATTCCACTTTTAGGATCAGTCGTGGTATTCAAAAATTTACCAAAAATATTGACGAATTTCTCACTTCATCCAAATGTATAAAAGATTCGAGTCGCACTTAAAAGCCGAGTACTCTACCATTGAGTTAGCAACCCTTAAAAAATTTAAGGTATATGAGGACAGGACTCTTTCACTAAAAAAAAAAACGAATAAATTAAATATACATAAAAAACTGCTCAGATAGCAAATATAGATATTTGTAAAAAATTGAATCACCACATTGACATTATTTGTTTGGTATATATATTTTTTTTTTTTTTCAAAAATCTAGAACTCTTTTATATTTTATAAATTTAAAACTAATTTAACTTAAATTATCTTTAAATTATCTTAAGTTATTTATAAGATAAGACTTATAAAAATGAATCAACTTATCTATTAAAATTATATTTGTTTGCAACACTGTTGTCAATATGAATGTTACTATCAAAATAAAATAAAAAATGTAACAATACATTATAATTAATCAATTAACTATATTTTATTTTATTTTTTTAATTAAGTTAAATTTCACTTTAGTATAAATTTAATATTAGTATTGAAAATAGTTATTTTGAATAAACGAATCTTTTATTCGTGTTTGTTATAGTGAAATAGTTAGTACTAATTTGTATACAACAGAATATAGTGCATCAAAAAGAATAAGTAAATAACTATATAAAAATAAATTATATAAAAAAATTTATATATATATTTTATATAGTTATTGTTCAATTCATATAATAATATAAATATATGGAATTAAAAAAATAAAAAAATTGCTGATTATTCTTATTTTAATAAGTTTTTAATTAAATATAGTAAATAAACTATTATTAATTAATATATTTAATTTTAATATAATTATATATATTATTTAATATAGAGTATTTTTTAATATATAGTATATATAAAGATATAAAGGATGGTTAATAAAATTACAAAAAAAAATAACACAATTGAAAAATACCCAAAAATTTTTTTTATTAAAAAATGAGTTCTAAATTAAAGTTAAGGGGAGTACACGGAAGCAATGAAAAAAAGTATTAATATAACATGATAAAATAAAGATCACTAAAAAACAAAAAAAAAAAAACAAAAATAATTATAAATTCTAAAAGTTATACAAAACCTATATATGAGTCACTACTCCCCCATCCTTTGGTTTTATTTTTTATTGTAAAAATTAATCCAATTTAATTTGATTAAATTGATGCTCTTTGAAAATATTAACTTTTTTTAAAATATCATTAACTGTTTCTGTAGGTTGAGCTCCCTTTTCAAGGAAGTATATAATATCAGGAACATTTAACGATGTTTGATTATTGATCGGATCATAAAAACCGACCTTACGAAGATTTTTTCCTTCTCGGCGAGATCTAACATCAATAGCAACTATTCGATAGACGGGTCATTGGGATAGATTTAGATTAATAATACCCCCCATAGAAACGTATACGAAGTTTTCGCCTCGTACGGCTCGAGAAAAATGATTATAAATCCATATGTAATATATTTTGTGATACAATAAAATACTATTAAAAAATGGATATGACAAATGAATCTAGAATAGATTAATATCAATGTGATTATTGATCATCATTTATACTCTAATCTATTTTTTGGTTTCTTTGTTCCTGAAAAAAAAAATCATTTATACTCATAACTCAAGTTAAATAAGCTTAGCCATCTTTTGAGTGGTCTTTAACACCTTTTTGTAGTTGTCTAATTTTTTTATTAAGTCATTGTGATACAGTTTTTTAAGACAATTTTTAAAAGTATTTACTTGTTATCGGATCCGTTATTATTATTTGGAATCATTGGGTTTAGACATTACTTCGGTAATAATTAATCCTATCAAACTGGCAGCAACAGGCCTTTTTTGATTCTATTATATTAATAAATAATATTAAAACTATAAAAAATACATTTATTTTTTATTAAAAGTTTTTTTTTTTAAGTCCAACAAATTTAAATTTTATTTTTTTATTTGTAACTTGAACGAATTAAAGACTTTCAATTTATAAAATATACTTACGAAGTTGTTATAATTTATTTAGTGATATTAACCATAGATCCTATCTCTCGGGAGATAATTAAAAATGTTCTACTTGAGCTTCATCAAATAATCTCTACATTACAACTCAGTATGAAAAATTAGTTGCAATGTAACAGAACAAAAAATGTCGAGACAAGAGCATATATAAAATGGTGGATAGACAAATCCACACCGGATCGTGTCTTTCAAGTCGCACGTTGCTTTCTACCACATCGTTTCAAACGAAGTTTTACCATAACATTACCTTTTAAACTAGGATTGAAAGAATTACATGATCACATCAGGAATAGTCATAGGTTCGGTAGGTATATAGAACTATATACCTATATATTATATCTATATATATAGAAATATATACCTATATATATAAAATAAATAATTCAAAGTAGATTCAATTAATATATGATTTTTAAAAACTACTAAAAAATTTTAAGGATTTTCAGAATCAGGCAAAATTCTAAATAAGAATAGAATAGTATTCTATTCATATTCTATTCAATCGAACTTTTAATGTTCTAAAAATAGTAAGTATATTTACACTGGGACGGAAGGATTCGAACCTCCGAATAGCGGGACCAAAACCCGTTGCCTTACCACTTGGCCACGCCCCATTGAGATTTGTAGTCGAAACTAATAAAGACTAATATTAGTCTTCGTTTTAGTCAATTACAGACCTTAAATTTAAGGCAAACAAACTATCAAATATTTTATATTTTATATAGAATAAAAAAAAATAATATACTACTTTTTTTATACATGTAAATATATTATTTTTTTTATTTATTGATCATTCTATAGAATTCAATTAAGATATTGTATGAAAGTATGACTTCTTCTATTCTCCTTTGATTTGAGAATTGGAGGATTTTTGATTGGGTAAGATAAAAAAAAGTATTTTGGATGTACGTTCCTTCTTTTTTCTTAAAAAAAACTCAATCAAAATAAAATGCAATTATCTCCAAGAACACAATGTATGTTATGCTTAATATTTTTAGTTTAATCTGTATTTGTTTCAATTCTGCCCTTTATTCGAGTAGTTTTTTCTTGTCAAAATTGCCGGAATCTTATGATTTTTTGACTCCAATTGTTAATATTATGCCAGTCATACCTGTGCTGTTTTTTCTTTTAGCCTTTGTTTGGCAAGCTGCTGTAAGTTTTCGATGATATCATTAATATAAAAAATAAATATTTATTATTTTTTTATTCAAAAAATAACTTTAACAATTCATAAGATCAAATTAAATACGTCTTACAATATGAAATCGCGGTTAAAAAATTGTAATTATAAAAGAATTGCAATAAATATGGCGCACCTTATTTACCCATTATGACCTTTTTTAAAAGGTCATAATAGGTCTTAGGATTTACCCCAAAAGGGGGATAAAATAGAATTATTAGTAATAAAAGATCTATTATCTTTTTCAAAAAAAAAAAAAAAATGATCTTGGAGATTGTGTAATGCTTACTCTCAAACTTTTTGTTTACACAGTAGTAATCTTTTTTGTTTCTCTCTTTATCTTCGGATTCCTATCTAATGATCCAGGACGTAATCCCGGACGTGACGAATAAAAGAGTATTATTTTTCTTTATTTAATTTAAATAAGACGCTTTTTTTAGTATTTTTTTTTTTTTTTAATGTGATATAATATATATTTATTAAATATATGATTATGTATGGTTGAAATTTTAAAGAGATAAGAAATCTGAAACCACCAACGGAAAGAGAGGGATTCGAACCCTCGGTACAAATAACTCGTACAACGGATTAGCAATCCGACGCTTTAGTCCACTCAGCCATCTCTCCTAAAAAAAAAGTATATATATATGTCTAATATACATATATATATACTTTTTTTATAAACTTATTTTTATAGTAAAAAAAAAAAAGAATTCTATCTACCCTCTTTATTTATCTTTATTTAGATATAAAATATTATATAAAATAATTAAAATAATCTATATATAATATAATCCATATATAAATTATTATACTTTATATTTATTATACTTTATATTATATATATATAATACTATATATTTAGAATTATTATACTAATAATAGTTCTATTTATTATAGTTAATAAAACTAAATTATTTGTGTATCACAACAAACCAATAAGACCTCATGACTTTTATTCACAAAGCGTTTTTATTTGATGGCATGACTTGTGGTCAGACCTAGTGGGGCCTCCTTTTGTTTCAACAACTAATAAATAGCCTTCCCTTTTTTATTTTTTTTATCTGATTTAGTTATAAAAATCAAAAATTAGTATTAAACCAAGAAAAAAAAAGAATACAATATACTATGATACTATGAAATTTAACTTAATATTTTTTAAGAAAAAAAAAATAGTACAAATAAATTTGTTTTATGAAGTTATCGAACTAAAGATAAAACATCAGATTACATATGCAGATTACGAATTTTTACACAAAAATTTTATTAAACTTAATCCATCAACATAAGATAAAGTCAAAGGATAAAATTAAGTCATTTACATTAACCTTGTTTGTAAATCTGATTAAGTAAAAAAGAAACCCCTCTAATTTTCAGGATTCAGTTATGATCTTATCATAATGTCGAACAATTTATTTGTTCGACAAAAATTAAAATTAATACAATAATTAACCATAGCGGGTATAGTTTAGTGGTAAAAGTGTGATTCGTTCTATTCTTAACTTTAATAGTTAAGGGTTCTTAAGGTTTGGATTCATATTCCTACCAAAAACTTTATTTCTTAAAAGGATTTACTCCTTTACCTCTTTATAGTATGTTCGAGGAACAATATGAATTCTCGTAGTTTATCTTAACAAACTAAATTAAAAATTTAAAAAATGAGATTAATTTATTTGGATTATAAAATTGCGAAACATAATTTTTAATTAAGATTGGGTCAATCTACCCAATTTGACTCTGTATGAGTAAAGAATCCATGGCTAAAGATATAAAAATATATTTCAATCATAACTAAATCTTTTCTTTTTTTATATAAAAAAAGAATTCAGCAGACGCGCTAATAAATGATGTCTTTAGTTTACTATAGACATCCACTTATTTTTTTTTAGCTTGGTGAAAAATAAAATATTTTCCTTAAGATTCTTGAAAAGAGAAATAAAGAACGAAGTAACTAGAAAAATTTTTCTAATTTTTTATTCTAGAAGGATCATCTATAAAGCAAATTATTTTGAATGGATTCAGACAAAAAGCTGACATAGGTGTTATGGATTTCTTTTTTGTATTGTATTTGGATATTTCATATGGATATCTTTAAGATCCATAAAGACATATCCATAAAGGAGCCGAATGAAAACAAAGTTTCATGTTCGGTTTTGAAGTAGAGACATAAAATGTCGACTATAACCCCTAGCCTTCCAAGCTAACGATGCGGGTTCGATTCCCGCTACCCGCTTATTCTAATTAATTAATTAATTTATATATAAATTAATTAATATAAATAAATTTTTTAATTAAATTCATTTTTCAATTTTTTGAGTTTTACCTACCACATAATACAATCAATTTTTTTTGTTCAACAAAAAAAAAAAAAAACAATAATAATTATAAGAAAACGCGTCCATTGTCTAATGGATAGGACATAGGTCTTCTAAACCTTTGGTATAGGTTCAAATCCTATTGGACGCAATTTTTTTCCATATAGTTCTTTACTATTCTAGGTATATTTTATGCTATAAAAAAACATTATGAATGCTTTAAATCAGAGACGAGTTATTACTTTAAAAATATTTTTTTTTAATAAAAAGCACTATATTAAAAAAATATAATATAAAAAATGTTATTAGGTTTGTTCCTGAAGTATAAAACGCTCCAATTGTTCCTGAATTGCCTCTTTCAAAATGGTTTCCGCTTCTTCAGTAAATGTTTTGGTCGAATCTATTATTTCTTGGAACTGAGGTTTATTTGTCTTTAAATAAGTACGTAAAGAAACAAGAAATTTTCTTACCTGACCGATTTCTAATGAATCAAGATAACCAT